AAAACCCGGAATCTTTTCTTTGTGATGATAATGCCAATATCAAGTCAGCTCGTATGTTTTTCTTTATATTGTTACAGGCCTCTTGAGTCTTCTTTTCCTCTATTTTGTTTATTTATTTGTTGTTTTTTGTGTAAGTTAAATTGACTATTGTTTTGATAGGAATTCTCTTGTTGAGACCCTATGAATCAATTGAAACTTCGGATTCATACTATAACCACGATGATATTTAATACAGCCACAGACTAAGCTCAAAGGTTCTCTGAGTAAGAGCCATTTGATCATCACTTATTTAATGACTAGGATAAATGTAATAACTCAACAAAATTCAGAGAAAAGTTATTCTTCAGTCAAATTATTTTGAAGAAAAAAATTGTTTGATTTAGGAAATTCCATTCCCTTTTCTTAATTTTTTTGAGTCCGATTACGAGGTCTGAATAAATAGTAGGTATGAATCATAGTTCAAATATTTCTTTTCTTGATCTATTCTATATACTCTTTCCGTGCTCCAGATACTAACATAAATATAAATATCCGACGAGGTAGAATCATCTCTATCAAGATGACAGACCCATTCTCTGTACTATCAATAGGATCTATTATAACAAGTCACACACTCATATTCCGGAAATGCCGAAACAAAGGAATTCCACGGTCGAACTACCAGAATGTCCTAGAAATCCGAGTTCTAGTAAATTTAAAATTTTTTAATCAAAAAAATAGGACTTCATAACTCTTATAAACCTAATTCATTGAAATTCCATCCAATAAAACGGAAGAATTATAAATCTCCAAAATAATAGATAGGAATATTGCAAATAGAGCCATCGCGACTCCCATAAAGGGAGTAGTCCCCCAGCCCGGAGCTACTTTACCATATTCCGAATTCAACGGTTTCAATAAATCCCCTATAACAGTTCGTCTTGGTCCAGACCTAGAATTGCCCTCATCAATGGTTTGTGTAGCCATAAATCCTATTTCATTGGTTGAGATCTGTTGACTTTGTATACTATTCCGTTGTAGTTGTAAATAAATGATCTTATTGTAGTTGTAGATCCGTTGTGATCTTGAAATTATCTAATAATGGAAACAGCAACCCTAGTCGCCATCTCCATATCTGGTTTACTTGTAAGCTTTACTGGGTACGCCTTATATACTGCTTTTGGGCAACCCTCTCAACAACTAAGAGATCCATTCGAGGAACACGGGGACTAGTTGATTGAAGTAGCGAGGCTTCAAATATAGGAGCCTCGCTACTTCAATTGAGATAATCAAAACTTATTTCATTTTTTAGTCGGAACTTTAGGCGGTTCTCGAAAAAAGATAGCGAAAAAAATTATCCCTAAAGTAGAGACTAACAGAAATGTATAAACCAATGCTTCCATAGATTCGATCGTGGTTTACAATTATAGCTTCCACACCTATTCATTTGGGATGGGATCATTTACCAGATAAAGAAAGGAGAAAGAGTCAAAGAAAAAATGGCGATTCCCAATTTACCTGGCACTTTACACTTTATTTATTATTTATGTAATTTATTATTTATGTAAAATAAATAAATAAAATATAGGCCAGAAGTATATTGTATCAGACTGCCTGTCTCTTTGTAGTTGGATCCCCAAGTTTTTGGAATGTTCCAAATTCGACTTGAGCGTCCAAATCCGGATCAATACCAGCAAAAACATCTCGGAACAAGGTTCTAGCGCCATGCCAAATGTGTCCAAAAAAGAAGAGCAAAGCAAACGTAGCGTGCCCAAAAGTGAACCAACCCCTTGGACTGCTACGAAAAACGCCATCAGATTTCAAAGTAGCGCGGTCCAGCTCAAAAATTTCACCTAATTGAGCACGTCTAGCATATTTTTTGACAGTAGCGGGATCACTATAACTGACTCCATTGAGTTCCCCACCATAGAACTCAACAGTTACACCTACCTGTTCGACACTATACTTTGATTCCGCCCTTCTAAAAGGAACATCGGCTCTCACAATTCCGTCTCCATCTACCAAAACTACCGGAAATGTTTCAAAAAAAGTAGGCATACGACGTACAAAAAGCTCATGTCCTTCTTTATCTCTAAAGATAGGGTGTCCTAACCATCCAACGGCTATCCCATCCCCGTTGTCCATTGAGCCCGCTCTGAATAATCCTCCCTTTGCAGGATTATTACCAATGTAATCATAAAAAGCTAATTTTTCGGGAATTTTAGACCAAGCTTCTGATAAACTAAGATTTTCAGCTAGCCCAGCGCCAACTCTTCTATATATTTCTTGCTGGAAATATCCCTGATCCCACTGATAACGAGTGGGACCGAATAATTCGATCGGGGTAGTTGCTGAACCATACCACATAGTTCCAGCAACAACGAAAGCTGCAAAAAAAACAGCAGCGATACTACTGGAAAGTACGGTTTCGATATTTCCCATACGTAATCCTTTGTATAAACGTTGAGGCGGACGGACACTAAGATGGAATAGGCCCGCTAATATGCCCAATGTCCCTGCTGCAATATGATGAGAAGCTATTCCTCCCGGAACAAAAGGATCAAAGCCTTCTGCGCCCCACGCCGGGTTTACAGATTGTACTTTTCCAGTTAGTCCATAAGGATCCGATACCCATATTCCAGGACCATACAAACCTGTTACGTGAAATGCACCAAAACCGAAGCAAGCCACTCCTGAGAGAAATAAATGAATTCCAAAGATTTTTGGCAAATCCAAAGATGGTTTTCCTGTACGTTCATCACAGAATATTTCTAAGTCCCAATACACCCAATGCCAGATAGCTGCTAAAAAGCACAAACCTGAAAACACAATATGTGCCCCTGCCACACCTTCGTAACTCCAAATACCCGGATTCGTTATAGTCCCTCCTGTAATACTCCAACCACCCCATGAGTTGGTTATTCCTAAACGAGTCATGAAGGGTATAACGAACATACCCTGTCTCCACATTGGATCAAGAACAGGGTCAGAAGGATCAAAAACCGCTAATTCATATAGAGCCATTGAACCGGCCCAACCAGAAACTAAAGCTGTATGCATTATATGGACAGAAAGCAACCGACCGGGATCATTCAATACAACAGTATGAACACGATACCAAGGCAAACCCATGGAAATACCTCTTTATCAAAGATAAATAGACACTATGTAACTTTATCGCATTGGAAAAAACTAAACTATATATACTATAGTACCTAAAGTATCTAACCCTTTTCAGTAGATTATCTATGAGTAAGGGTTAATATTTATTCCGTTCCATTCGAAATAATGGAACAATTCTGTTCGTAGGAACAAATAGAAGCAGATCTATTCTATACCCAATAAGTAGCAATACGCAATGGGGGCTTGGCCCATTTTTGGGGAACGAGTGCATAAATACTTGTTCATCCTTCGAACGACCCATTCGTAAGAATTTTTATTTAGTTATTCTGTCTTCCTCTATGATATGAACCTTGCAATTATGTATAAAATCCATATATAAAATAGAATAAACAGAAATCAAATAAAATTATGAAGAAAATAAACTCATTATTACGTTTTCAAATCAAAGTAAAGTACTTAAATTTTTTCTTTAATTTAATGCCCATTGGTGTTCCAAAAGTACCTTTTCGGAGTCCTGGAGAGGAAGATGCAGTTTGGGTTGACGTATAGTGCGACTTGTCAGACATATCGGGTTATATGGGATTCACCCGTTCTCTCCCCCGACCGAGATATCTTATGTTTCGCCCAAGAAAGATTGATTGAACCATCAATAATTCGGAGCGCGAAGTACAATTAGGTCCATTTTTTTGGGGGAATAAAGAATTTCAATTAGAAGGATTTATGGTTGGCTTGTAACAATAAAGTATCCAGGCTCTGTTCAGAAAATACCAAATTAATTGGTAATATATATGATTACCACTTGTATCATAAATGATTTTTATACCATAGGAGTTATCTCAAACTACCAATTGATGGAGTAGCATGGTAAATATATAGAATACCTTAGTTTAGCCGAAGACATGAAACAAGTTGAAAAAACGAAGTCTTAGCAAAAAGAAATGAGTGGTACTGATATCGTTTGCCCTATATGTGCAAATGGAATTTGGACAGATCTTTACCCGGAGTAGAACATGAACCTAAAAAAAGGAAAGGACCCGTTCAGTAACAAGAAAATAACATCAGAATTTGAATCTCGATGAAATAATACATCAATGAAAAGTTAGTTCAATAAGTTCAGTGAATTTCTTTTTTTTTTTCTCGAGGGAATGGAGCAAGAATTCATTTTTCTTGAAAATAGGAGATAACAAGTCCCTTCATTAGAAAAAACAAAAAGCTGTTATAAAAAAAAGAAATAGTTTGGAATCGACACATTGATTATTTTTTTCGCAACTTTTTTTGAACCGTATGCATCCAAAGGTGCATGTACGGTTCCTAAGGGATACAATTTTGTCCTAATCAACCGACTTTATCGAGAAAGATTACTTTTCTTAGGACAAGAAGTTGATAGTGAGATCTCGAATCAACTTGTTGGTCTTATGGTATATCTTAGTATAGAGGATGATACTAGGGATCTTTATTTGTTTATAAACTCCCCCGGAGGATGGGTAATACCAGGAATAGCTATTTATGATACTATGCAGTTTGTCCCACCAGATGTACATACAATCTGCATGGGATTAGCCGCTTCAATGGGATCTTTCATTCTGGTCGGTGGGGAAATTACCAAACGTATAGCATTCCCTCACGCTTGGCGCCAATGAGTTTTTATTTAAGAAAAAAGAAAGACAACTATGCCTTCGCCATATCGAATATTAATAATAAGTAATAATAGCATGGCACTTAAAGTTCGATATGAACAAACCAAACCTTTTTTGTTTTTTCATAACACAAAATTATGTATCGAAATAGTAGTATGAAACAAAGGTTATTTTTGATTTGGTCTTATTTTGCTATTATGTGTCAGAGACCTATTTCAGCGTCACAAACCATTTTTCTTACACATGAAAAGTTTCTTTGTGGTATTTATATTATTTATAAAAGAATAAAAGAAAGAGTAAGAAAATGATCTTTTTTCCTTATTTTGATCGGATCAGAAAAAACCTTGGGATTGCTAAATCACAGATAAGATAAATATATAAAGCAACAGAACCATCATAGTATTTTTTTAATTCCTACGAAAGGAAGGGTGGTAAATGGATTATTCAACAATCTGAATCGGATGGATTCTTTTTGTCTCCCCTCTGTTTCTGTTTGTTTTTTTTCTTCGACGGAAAGAAAGAAGGGAAAATAAAATGCCATTGCAGAGCCGTATGCAATGCACAAAAAATGCCTGTACGGTTGTTCAATTCTATCTTTTTTTTTTTTCTTTTTGTTATTTTTTATCCCTTCCTTTTGACCAATCATACGAGTACGAGATAGAAGAACCTTCATGATGTTATATCATCAGGGTTATGATTCACCAACCCGCTAGTTCTTTTTATGAGGCACAAGCAGGGGAATTTATCCTGGAAGCGGAAGAACTACTAAAACTCCGTGAAACCCTCACAAAGGTTTACGTACAAAGAACGGGAAACCCTTTATGGGTTATATCTGAAGACATGGAAAGGGATGTTTTTATGTCAGCAACAGAAGCCCAAGCTTATGGTATTGTTGATCTTGTAGCGGTCGAAAATACTGAGGATTTTGTGTAAATCCATGAATTTCAAACCATAATTCCAATTTTCCATGATTTAATATTGAATAGAAAAAATTCATAATCATCAGGTTAAGATCGATCTAAACCAGCCCATTCTATAATATATACGATTCAACATGCCAACTATTAAACAACTTATTAGAAAAACAAGACAGCCAATCAGAAATGTTACGAAATCTCCCGCTCTTAGAGGATGCCCTCAGCGCCGAGGAACATGTACTAGGGTGTATGTGCGACTCGTTCAGATCATGAGCTCGAACAAACGAGACAATTTTTCCAGTATCAATGAATAGAATAGAAAAACACTATTTATTTACGAAAAATGAGGATTTCTTATATACCTCTATTGTGTATGGAATTTATGGTTTCCATTGGTGCAAATCCAATCGTCTCGATTTGGGGTGAGAAGCAATTCCCCATTGGTAGCAAATCAAATGGTTATCCACTAAGCGGGGGACTGGTATTTAAAAAGCAAAAGAAAGGATTATGCTCTTATTCTTGAAATAACGGACTAACAGGGTCAGCTACCTAGCCAACTTTCATAATTAAATGCCGTCACTGTATGGATAGCTCTTATTGTGAAAAGACCTATTATTATATAATTCATGGGTAGAGCCAAAGAGCGTAAACTGTACAAGTTACCAATAACATTGATTAAATGAGTAAAGGGGCTCCGGTGTATAGAAAGGGCCTCACCGTTTAAGAAGTAACCATAGAAACGATGGAACCCGCTATTTATTTTATATCACTTTTTATATTTAGTTTAGTATCAGTAGAATTTCTTATTTCCAAGTGAAATAATGAAATACCTGAAATAAAAAATCGTGGTTGGGAAGGTCATAGCAGCAAAAGCCATTGGAATTTATATTTTATATATTGGAATAATCCGTTTTGTTATTAATCAACTAGGAGAAGGGAAAAGAATGACTGAAAGAACAGAAGTCAATTAGTTATTCATTAAAGTTTAATTTGATTCAATGACCAGAGTTAGACGAGGATATATAGCTCGGAGACGTCGAACAAAAATTCGTTTATTTGCATCAACCTTTCGAGGGGCTCATTCAAGACTTACTCGAACTATTACTCAACAAAAAATGAAAGCCTTGGTTTCCGCTCATCGAGATAGAGGCAGGAAAAAGAGAGATTTTCGTCGTTTATGGATCACTCGGATAAATGCGGTAACTCGTGAGAATGAACTATCTTATAGTTATAGTAGATTAATACATGATCTGTACAAGAGGCAATTACTTCTTAATCGTAAAATACTTGCGCAAATAGCTATATCAAATAAAAATTGTCTTTACATTATTTCCAATAAGATCATGAAATAAAAGAGATTAGAAAGTAATATACAGGAATTTTTGAAAAAAATTACCCGGAGAATGCACTCCGGGAAAATATAAGAAAAATAAATTAAGATAAATAAGTAGTAGGAATGAACGAACATGTTTCAATAAAAAAAGATTTCTTTATTCTTCCCCCATTTTTTTCTTAGAACACAACAATCCAATCTGGATTGTATCCCCTTTTTTTTGAACAAAATATCGATCTGATGTCTGATGTTGAGTTCCGATTGGAATTTGGAGTTAAGTGAGGAGTATAGTATGCCTATTTATTTCTGATTCTAAGACCAGTATTTCGAGGAATTGACTCTGCCCTCTCAAATTGTTTCTCATTATTAAGAAAAGGTAACAAAGATAAAATACGAGCTTGTTTTATAGCAATAGTAATTAATCGTTGTTGTTTCAAGGTCAATCTATTTATTCGTCTAGATAATATTTTTCCTTGTTCACTAATAAATCGACTAATTAAACTCATGTTTC